CACTTGACGTCCTTCTGATGCATCAACTATGGTTATTTCATATCCACCTTTTTCTTTACGTGTTATTCTGCTTACTATACCAGCAGATGTAGCATTATAAACTGTATTGTTACTCTTGCTACCATCAGGATAAATCTGACCCCTTCCTCTATTTCCACCTACATATATGGGATATTTTAAGAAGTGAACGTCTTTTTTCGTAGCGGGGTCGGGGGAAAGAATAGGAAAGACGATTTCACTATATTTCTGACCGGGAACAGGACCTATCACAAGAATATTTCTTTTATTAGGACGATAACACTGAAAAGAAAGATTGCCCATCTTGTCTTTCATTTCGGGAGAAATACGATTGGGGGGGGCTAATTCGAATCCCTCGGGTAAAATAAGAACAGCTCCAACATTCAAAGCTCCTTTTTTACCATTAGCAAGAACTTGTTTTAGTTGCATATCATAAGGAATTCGAACAACTGCTTCAAATACAGTATCAGGAAGTACAGCTTGCGGAACTTCAATATCCACGGGCTTATTAGCTAAATGGCAATTGGCACATACAATTTGCCCAGTTGCTTCTCGTGGATTTTCATAACCCTGCTGCGCAAAAATGGGATATGCATTTGAAATAGATGCTCGAGTTATTACATATATCATGATCGATACATAAATGGATCGAGTCATCTGTTCTTTTATCCAAGAAAAAGTCTTTCTATTTTGCATGGTCCAATCCATTGATCCCCGGAATTTTTACAATAAATTGGATAGGTAGCTAGTAGAATTACCTATCCACAAGTTTGCCATTGTATTGATTGTACTGGTGAAATATAGTCTGAATACCTTGAGTTGAAAAGGTAGAAAAAGAATAAATAAGATGAAAAATGATTTCTTTATTTCTTTATAAACGAATAAATATTCTGATTTGATTGATATCAAATAATGAATTATTCATTCATTGAATGATAAATTACTACAAGCGAAGGAGATACACGATTTAAAAAATGGAAGATACAATATTTCACAATTGTATCTAGAATAACTGGAAAAGTGGAAACAAGACCAGATATAATCTGATCATTCTGAGCCAATCCAAAATCGTTGTAGATCGAACCAATCATTAGTTCCCAACCATGGGTCGAGTGAAACCCGATCCATAAATCAGTAACTAAAAGAATCAAAAAAGCTTTGATTGTATCACTTAAGTTATAGATAAATTCCTGAATCCAAGAATTTAGAATGAAAAGTTCTTTATTACCCAGAAAAAAATAACCACTTAGAATAGCAAAACAGATTAGGTTTGTAGAGAAATGCAAAATGATATGGAAATTAGATTCATTTTGTCTTTCGACCAATTTTATTGTTTCCTTGTGCATTCCTATACGAAGCCTTTGCATATGTGTCTCCGAGTACTCCTTTATCATTTCGTCCAACAGGAATAGTTCTTCTAATTCCATAAATTTTTCTAGAACATTTTTCTCTTGAATATCATTCAAAAGGATTTCGGATTGCCTGGTATTCCACCAATTAAGAACCAAAATTTCTAGACATTTATTAAATGAGAGAGAAACCCACCAGGGCAAAAAAAGTATAGACACAAGATATGGGAGGGAAGCCAGTGCTTTCTTTTTTTTCATTCTGTATTCGTTATGTGAATTGATAATGAACCTGTTTCACTCGTCGATTCTATCTGAAATTTCTATGAAGCACGAATTATATAACAAGAGCCTATAACTCTAACAAGAAGAAGATATTGAACCTACGGATCTTTTCCTATTTTGGGTTTTTGGGTCAGAATTGAGTCTTTAGGATCTAGAATAGAACATACACAATAAAGGCCCTTTTCAAATGAAAAAAAAAAAAAAGAAGTAAATATTCTTTCCATATTCCGGAGATCACAATTAGGCAAATTGTAACCGATTTCCTCTTCATTTATTCCTTTCGATGAATACCCCATTTTTAACTAACGAATATAATTTGGATTGAAAGACGAACCCTACCGGATACTTTAATTCTTTTATTTATATTTCGAATTCGAAAGATTTAACTGTCTAACCGCAGCGCGGGGATAGGGTATCCATTAAAAGGCCTAAAACGAGGAATTATGTTTTACGAAAACAAAAGACATGTTAGTATATTTGATGAATCTATACTTATTAGACCTTTTAATAGTATAAAGTAAAGAGTGAAGCTGGACGACATGTGTATGCATATAAAAAATAGTTTTTGTGTACAAATAGTTTATAGTTTAGATTCTCCTTAATCTTTTTTTTTCAATATATTTTATTTGCTTCATTCTATTAGATTTCATTAATATTGTTCCATATACGTCCTCCTACTTTTGAGATGTATTAAGTTTCTTCTCAAATGCTGAGATTTATTCTTCAGTGAATTTCAAAATAATTCAATGGGTACACGCAAGAAATAGGCCAATTCGGCAGCTTTTTGTTCAATTTCTCGTGGAGTCAAATTCTCATCAGTACGGGTCAAAGGAATGGCTCCTTGGCCCCTGATTTCCATATAAAGGACATGACGAGGAAAAAGACCCTCTCTCACTTCCATTCTGATTGATTGGATATCTTTCAGAAAGAAACGAAGTAAGATGCGACGATTTATTCCGGGAAATCCCCAACGAAAAATGGACATTCTCCCTTCTTTTCTATCGAATAGGTCATAACCACTACCTACATTCCATGAAATTGTGCACCACAAATAAGAACTAATGAATAGACCTGCGATACCATAGAAAGACATCACGATCCCTTGGGGAAAAAAAATAATTTGCTGAGACGGAAATACGGATATCAGATTTTTACCAAGATAACTGGAAGTTCCGACCATTAAGAATCCTAGTGAACCTAAAAAAAGGATACAGGCCCAGCAAAAATTACTTGTTTTTCGAGACCCCGTTATAAATTCTATCCATATATATTCTGATCGCCAGTTCATACTATACTAGATCCAGTTGCATTTGATTGTAATTGATAAAATAATCCAAATGGATTTGACTCAAATTTTATTGCTGATCCCTAAGTAAATTTTAGAAACTAGCAGCATTCCGGCAGGAACCATTAGGAATAATTGGTTAGATACATTGAGTTTCTATTTCAAAGATTTTTTAAAAAATCTTTGCGGATCATTTTGAATTTAATCATTTAATTGATTAAGCTATAACTGCATATACCTGCATTAATGCATATATTATGCATCGGCATACATAACAAAACAACTCTTCCTTTTGTTTTCGGAAAGGCCACATATCCTACCATATTACATTAAAAAACATGAAAAAAATATCTGTATGATGATCCAGTGTTTAAATAAATTGATGAGATTTTGTCCCATCATATTTAGACAATATTATTTCTTTGGACATAAAGAGATAAAGAAGCCATTGCTATTGCCGGAAAGACTAGGCCCGCTAAAGGAACAAAAATAGAGGGAAAGTTCAAATCTATCATAGAATGGGTACCCCGATTTAATATTCGTACCTATTATTTAATATTTGTACCTATTCTAATTAGAAATATATCTTATGATAAGTCTATCTATTAGAAAAAAGATTAAGATAATATTAATATGAATTTTTTAAGAATCAATAACGAATGTAGAACTCAATGAAGTGTACTTATTCCTCTTTCTACACGAATATTTATGATAATCCGCTTTAATAAATTGGATTCTTCTTCTCCCATCCTTATCTTCCTCGTCTTTCTATCTTTCCTTTCAAAACACCTTTTTTATTTTGAAAGGAAAGATAGAAACGAGTTTCTTATGAGTTAATCAATCTTATCCAACAAACAGAGATTCCTAGTTAAAAAGGGGAGTTCTCGCTAAATATAAAGAAAGAACTTCTATATTCTTATTTTTTGTTATTTGAATTATTTGAGAGTTTCTTTTATATTTATTCTTTCTTTTTACTTAATATTTTCTTCTAATTTTTTAGATATCTTTTTTTATCTATTTTTCGTTGTTCTATATATGAATATGTCAAAAGGACGGAGAAAAAAAGAATCCGGGGCAAAAAGTCATTATCCAAAACTTCTGACTCTTACTACACTTATAACTGATGTCCACAAATAAAACACCATCTTCTTAGTTTTCATTATAATGAACTAAATGCGTATTCGCTACAAATAAAAATAACTTAAGCTAGTGCTATACTTTCATTTTCAAATGAAGAATTTCAATCTTTTTTTTTTTAATCTTGATTCAAGGGAAGGAAACCGTGTAGCTGAAATAACTCATTCAGAACACCTTTTAAAGGATTACGTGGTACGATTGGGTCGAATAAGCCCTTATGGAATAAATACTCAGCCGCTTGTGAACCTTCAGGTACTGTCTTTTTCAATGTTTGTTCAATTACTCTTTTACCCGCAAACGCAATGTAGGCATTAGGTTCAGCAATAATGATATCTCCCAACATACCAAAACTTGCTGTAACTCCGCCAGTTGTAGGAGATGTAAGGATTGATACATAGAATAACTTTTTATTTGATTGATAATCATATGAAGCAGAAGATATTTTAGCCATTTGCATCAAGCTCAAACTCCCTTCTTGCATGCGCGCTCCTCCAGAAGCACACACAATAATGACAGGGAGAGATCGATTAGTAGCATACTCGATCAAACGGGTGATTTTCTCACCTACTACGGATCCCATACTACCTCCCATAAACTGAAAATCCATAACTCCAATTGCTATGGGAATACTATTTAGTTGACCTACGCCCGTTTGAACAGCTTCAGTTAAACCCGTTTTTGTTTGATAAGAAGAGATGCGATCTATATAAGGTTCCTCCTCTGAATGAAATTCAATGGGGTCCATAGAGACCATATCTTCATCCATAGGCTCCCAAGTGCCAGGATCAAGAAAGAGTTCGATTCTATCTGAACTACTCATTTTCAAATGATATCCGCAGTGTTCACAAATATTCATTTTTGAACTAAAAAATTTTTTATAATTTAATCCATAACAATTCTCACATTGAACCCATAACTGTTTGTATTTT